ACTTACTCCTAATGGTAAAAACGAGCTTTATTTTGAATAAAACGGATCTCCCCAAGTAGGATTCGAACCTACGACCAATCAGTTAACAGCCGACCGCTCTACCACTGAGCTACTGAGGAACAACGGAGGGTTCCCATATACGGGCAAGATTCTTGTTCTTTGGACCGACCCATGATCATCAGTGTATAAACGAGAAACTCAATAAGGTTTTTTATCAACTCTTGGACACCCCACCCTAGAGGTATTGACCTATCAATACAATAGGATCTATAATTATTGCTACCATTCAATATTAGGTATTACTTAAAAAAAGAATAATTCGATTATATAGAACCTTGAAATAAAGAGATAACTTTTAGATTTAGATAAAGGAGGATTGGCGGTGAAAATAGCAGTTTACGGGAAAGGCGGAATCGGTAAATCAACAACTAGTTGTAATATCTCAGTCGCTCTTGCGAGACGTGGTCAAAAAGTGTTACAGATTGGGTGTGATCCCAAACACGATAGTACTTTTACTCTTACAGGATTTCTAATACCTACAATTATAGATACTTTACAATCCAAGGATTATCATTATGAGGATATTTGGCCCGAAGATGTAATTCACAAGGGTTATGGAGGGGTGGATTGTGTGGAAGCAGGGGGTCCACCCGCAGGAGCCGGGTGTGGAGGATATGTGGTGGGAGAAACTGTAAAGTTGTTAAAAGAATTAAATGCATTTTACGAATATGATATTATATTATTCGATGTATTAGGTGACGTGGTCTGTGGAGGTTTTGCCGCTCCATTGAACTATGCAGATTATTGTGTTATTATTACAGATAATGGATTCGATGCATTATTTGCAGCTAATCGTATTACTGCCTCTATAAGGGAAAAAGCTCGTACACATCCACTCCGATTAGCAGGCTTGGTGGGAAATCGTACATCTAGAAGAGATCTTATAAATAAATATGTAGAAGCCTGTCCAATGCCCGTAATAGAAGTATTACCTATTATTGAGGATATCCGAGTTTCCAGAGTAAAGGGTAAAACCTTATTTGAAATGGTTGGATTTGAACCATCCCTTAACTATGTTTGTAATTATTATCTAGGCATAGCAGATCAAATATTGTCCCAACCAGAAGGTATTGTCCCAAAAGAGATTCCAGATCGGGAATTATTCAGTTTACTCTCTGATCTTTATCTAAATCCCATTGGTGGTGGGGGACAGAAAAAAAATAATAAGGAAAATTTACTTGGGTTTACGAGGATTTAGAATCAACAATTTCTCCACTTCTCCACAATTTGTTGTCAATTTGTTGACAATTTTATTATTTCTTGTTATCATTCTTTTGTGTTACTAGTATTTTTATTCATTATTTCTTTTCCTTATTTATCCTTAGCCTTTTATTCCCTCCCTATTATGTCGACAAAAATTGTTGAAACTATAACGCTTGAATGTGAAACGGGCAATTATCATAGCTTTTGTCCTATTAGCTGTGTATCCTGGTTGTATCAAAAGATTGAAGACAGTTTCTTTTTGGTAGTGGGCACAAAAACATGTGGTTATTTTCTCCAAAATGCACTTGGAGTTATGATTTTTGCAGAACCCCGCTATGCAATGGCAGAATTAGAAGAAGGAGATATATCGGCCCATTTGAACGATTATGAGGAATTGAAAACGCTTTGTATTCGGATAAGAAAAGATAGAGACCCCAGCGTCATCATATGGATAGGCACCTGTACTACAGAAATAATAAAAATGGATTTGGAAGGTATGGCACCCAAATTGGAATATGAAATTGGAGTACCAATTCTAGTGGCAAGAGCAAATGGACTGGATTATGCTTTTACTCAGGGGGAAGATACTGTCTTAGCTGTAATGGCACATCGTTGTCCAGACCAAGAATTCCCCATTGGTGAATCAAAAGAAACTAAAACAAAATTATTCCCTTTTCCTCTTCTGAAGGAAAAGAATTTGGTGGAATATGCAAATCATCCTCCCTTAGTTATTTTTGGGTCTTTACCCTCGAATTTGGTTTCTCAACTTGATACAGAATTAAGACGCCAATTCATCAAGGTATCAGGTTGGTTGCCCGCTCAGAGATATGCCGATCTTCCATCACTGGGTGATGGAGTTTATGTTTGTGGGGTTAACCCATTTCTTAGTCGTACAGCAACAACTTTGATAAGACGAAAAAAATGCGAATTAATCGTAGCTCCTTTTCCTATTGGTCCGGACGGAACGCGTGCTTGGATCGAAAGGATTTGTCCTGTATTTGGTATTGAGGCCCAGAGTCTGGAGGAAAGAGAGGAACGGATATGGGAGAGTTTAAAAGATTATCTTGATTTGGTACGCGGAAAATCTGTCTTTTTCATGGGAGATAATCTAATAGAAATATCTATAGCCAGATTCTTAATCAGATGTGGTATGATCGTTTATGAAATTGGTATTCCATATATGGATAAACGGTATCAAGCTGCTGAATTAGCGCTATTACAAAATACATGTATAAGAATGTGTATGCCCATACCACGAATTGTAGAGAAACCAGACAATTCGAATCAGATACGACGTATGCGCGAGCTACAACCCGACTTAGCCATCACCGGAATGGCTCATGCTAACCCGTTAGGGGCGAGAGGAATTGGTACTAAATGGTCAGTTGAATTTACTTTTGCCCAGATTCATGGATTTGCCAATGCGAGAGATGTACTCGAATTGGTTACCCGACCTCTACGACGTAACGAAAATTTAGATAACTTGGATCGGACCACCCTGGTTCGAAAGAACAACGAGTTATATACCAGTACTCCTGTTAAATAAGATAACAAATAATATATATTAATAGCATATGCAATATCCAGATATTTTAATATTTCTTATAAATCAATTATGTTAAATCGAATATTTATTTATATAATATAAAAACTATTTCTATACTTAGAAATAATATATATGATAAAATCATAAATTTATCAAAATAATTCTTTGATCAAGATCAAAGGGAGTTTTAATATGATAAAAGTACTTGGTCTACTATTGGGTCCATTATCCTCATGGGTAGAAGTTTCAGGTCCGATCATCATATTTGGGCTATATTATGGATTTCTTGCTACATTGCCTTTTGGTCCCTCTAAAATCTATTCCACGAGATCCTTCCTTTTGGGAAAACCTGGCTATGGTATAATAGCCATAAGTGGTTCTATTACGGGACAATTAATAGGATTTTTGTCCATGTATTATTCGCCCATCTATGCAGCGCTGTGGAAACCTTATGCAATAACTTTATTAGTCGTACCATATATGTTCTTTCGTTTTTTCCAAATTATGGACAAACCTTCAAGTTCTGAATCTCCGCACCTCATGAATTCGATCAACAATCCAAAAGCTCTAAGTCTATTTATGGATGGTCTAATTCTTCAATTGTTGAATCCCATTCTTTTAGCAAATCCCGTATTAACAAGACTGGTGAACCTCTTTCTTTTTCGTTACAGCCCTAATATATCCTTTATGATAAGTGGTCTTTGCGGTTGGTTGGGCGGTCATATTCTATTAACAATTTTTATAAAATGGGTATCTTTCCGTATAGATCGTAATTCACTTATCGATAATACTTTATTAAGACGTTATATCAATCGAACCTTTAGTTTATTTATTCTTTGTTATTGTTCGTTCTATTTGGGTAGAGCCCCATTACCTTTTCTTAAAGGTAAAAATTATGAAGACAACAATGGCCGCTCTGTGACTATGGCTAGAGATGACCGCTCCGTGACTATGGCTAGAGATGACCGCTCCGTGACTATGGCTAGAGATGACCGCTCCGTGGCTATGGCTAGAAAAAACCGCTCTGTGGCTATAGATCCACAAAAACTTAAAGAACTTATAAAAGAAGAAAAGTTCTTCCGGCAGCAACCATGGCCCATTATGTGCTTTGATCATAATAGGGTTTATCAACCGATACGATATATTGGAAATAGCCCATTTACTCGCCTAGGTCCTGTGAGGACCGAAGTCTCTCAATATTTTTTTGGCGCATACTCAAGTGATGGAAAAAAAAGAATCTCTTTTACGTTTTTACCTAGTGTATTGGTCCTTGGGGAAAAGCTCGTCGATGGATATAGAGATGTTTTATATACTTCTTGCTCATCTGAGGATCCTTATTATAGATGGAATCATACCATGAAAAGAAAAAGAGATTCTTTAGGGAATGAATTTTCGGATCGAGTGAAAGCTCTAAGCCATGGATCTCCCGCTGAAAATGTTATAGAAAGGAGAGTGAAATTATCCAATTCTAAGGGGGATTCTTTTACTGAAATGTATGATCCATTCCTTAATGGGGCATTCCGTGGAACAATAAACCAATTTGAGTCCCCCCAAATGCTGAACGATTCGATCATTTCGAATCTTTCGGATTTCATAGAGATATTTATGAGAGACCCTAAAGAGGGATTCCCGAATGATCCACTTGGGTATGGGTACCATATCTCTTATCTTTGGCAGGAATTGGAACACGAAAGCTTTCCACTACCCTGGGAGCCCTTACCTACATATACTGTTCGTTCGCTTGTCCCGGTCACTATATCCTCTAATCCCGGAACTCCTCAACCCGAATATGCTTTAAATAGATTAAAAAATCAAAATATCTCTTATCTGATCCAGACCCCAGAAATCCATCCACCATATTGGTTGTGGGTAGCCTGGAGATCATCCATTATATATGTCCCACTGCAAGTAGCTAGATGTTATGGAGAGATCTACACAAGCTTTTTAGTTAATGTTTCCGGCCGATTTGACCGTCTTATAAAACCTTCGACCTCAGGTATGGTAAAACTGGATTTGATTTCTCGTCTGTTTAAGAAGGAATATCTTTTCGTTTACGAGAATTTGTGTTTCCTTTTCGAGTGTTTGGCGCAATATGAGTGGACAGTACTACTAATATCTCGCGCGGGTATACCTCGGGATAAGCGTTATTCAATGGAAAAGAAAGATTTTATTGCCCTTTACAGGGAAATACTATTAAATGAACCTCTCCAAATTAGAGAAATTCGGAAACATGTGCCTCGATGGTCATCTGGTTTGATGATAGGTGAATATGATGACGTAGACCCAGTTCTATTATCATCGAATAGGATTCTTTCAAGAAAGGTCAAAGAGACAATGACCTTTGATATTGGGCAAAGACGAATAGGAGTAGTTCAAAACCGTTATTCTGCCGAGGCAGATTATCGTCGGAACTTAATCCAAGGATCCATACGTGCTAAAAGACGGAAAATTATGATATGGAAGAGGATACAACCGAATGTACATTCCCTTTTCTTTTTGAAAAGAAAAGAAATACCCGCTTATCCTAAAGATTATTATGACACGTCCGATTCTGGTAGAGTGGATAAGGAACAAATCGGGGAAGAAGTTAGGGAAAAAATCCAGAGAGTCGACGAAGATCCATTATCCCAGCAGACAATTGCTGAGTCCTTATGTTTAGCGTGGCCAGAATTGCACTATTTCAGAGGTTTATTATTAATGGCTCAATCAAATATTAGAAAAAATATTATATTACCATCACTTATTATAGCCAAAAATATGGGTCGTATTTTATTATTTCAAGTCCCCGAATTTTACAAAGATTGGGAAGAAATGAGGAGAGAAATGCATGTCATATGTGCTTCTGATGGTACCGAATTGTCTGAAACAACATTCCCAGACAAATGGGAAACACAAGGTATGCAGATAAAGCTTCTATTTCCTTTTCGTTTGAAGCCTTGGCATAGATCCAAACCCCAATCTGCAAAAAGATTGCGTTGGAGTTATTTAACGACCTTTGGATTAGAAACTGACATACCTTTCGGTGATCCAACCTCAAAGCTAGGAATTTTTTCCAAATTTTTAAAACCCATCTTCAAAAAAGTGAAGAGACGATTGATGGGATCTACAGGAATAAGACGCGTTCCACGAGTTGGATATATAGACAAGAGTGAACTTAATGACCGGATACAAAATAAATTACTAAGTGAGACTACCCCTATGGGTAGTGCAAATGATTCATCCGAAGTTAATGATCAATTTGGATATGAAACCCAAACAATTAATGTGAAAGATCAAGATGATTGGACGACCACAATGAAAGAGCGGATCGAATCTATCGCGATCATAAATAGCTCTCCTATAACTGGAATGTCTCTGGTGGATTCAGAGATTCATACCGGATCGAAGGGAAGTTTTAACATATTGGGATCAACATTAAAAAAACGATTGGTTCAGATTCGGCGAATACCTGGTTTATTTCGAAATAAAAGTGTACAATTAATCCGAAAAAGGTTCTATTCAATTAAATTTTTTATCAAAAGAATGGACCGAAGAATGGACCGAGATCTCTTACCAAGTTTTATTAATTTCATTGCGTCAAATATCAAATTTTGGATTCAATCCGCTTGGATTCGATCCACGAGGAATATAACAACAATTTACGGACGAATATTCATTATCAATAAAGATATTTCAAGAATCAATAGAGGTAAAATTACCAACTACTATTCAATCAACGAAAAAATACAAGATTTTGAAATTCGTCCTGATCGAAACATGTTCTCAATGTCCCAAGCATATATATTTCACAAGATATGGCAGATAAGGGCATTAGATATACAAAGAATATTGGATCACGAAAAACCACAAGATCTGAAAGAGAATGACTGGAAACAATGGTTGAGATGTTTTGACCGGTACAATTTATCCCCACAGATATGGTCTAGGATAAACCCAAATAAATGTAGAAATATAGTAAATAAGCAATGTACGTGTTATGAAGAACGATTCGTTCCTTATGAACAACAAGAAGATTCTATATTTGCGACTGTGATGGAACCTTTTTTGGGACTACTTCGGAAAATGAACAAACGTTACAGATACGATCTCTTATCATATAGTTATCTCAATTCTACAAAAGATTTGGATATTCTCAATTTGACAGATATTCCCGGACCACCAGTACAACCTGCTATACCAGATGAGCGGGATATTACCGATCGTGAAGGAATTCTCAAGGAAAAGTTTATTAATGATATTATCGAGGAGGATTGGAAGGGTACCGATTTCAATATCGTGAATGGTTCTCGTTCTACTGTTGATATTTACGATGCTATACGTTCTTGTGATTACGATCATACAACAAGTATTGACAGGCAAAAGAAAAAGACTGATCTTATTACGAATCAGCAGGGGATTGACGAGACGCGAAGAGAAAATGTTGGCATTATGGATTCTCCGAAAATCGAGAAGAGAATATCCCAATTAGATCTCAATTTCTGGTTATTCCCGGAACTTTTGGGAATAAAGAACATATATTATGAAACTAAATCGAAATTCATACCAGGAAATTCACTTTTACGGGAAGAACGAGAGCGGAAAAAGATAGAGGAAGAAGAACGGAAGGAAACAACAAATGTTCTAGAACAAATAATAGGTATTAGATCAAATGTTAAGAACAAACAAGTAGAAGATGGTCAAGATAAAAATGGTCAAGTAGAACATCAAGATGGTCAAGTAGAAGATCAACAAACTGATGGAAAGAAAAAAAATAATAAAGGTCTTTTTCAATGCAAAGTAGTAGACGTTCTAGGGAAAAAACGTTTCTTCTATCTGGCGAATATTTGCAGGGTTATGTCCGGAATGAAGGATCCGGGAACATATCTTCGGATCCAAGAGAGAAATATTGACCTGAGTCTAATGGCCTTTTGCATTGCTATTCAGAAGAATAGCAGTGCAAATAAAATATCGAAAGAACTTGCTCTTCAGAGGAATGTTCGAGGAAAGGTACGCAATGACAATGGAATAAGGGAAGATAAAAAAATAATGGTCTTCCAACCATATCGTTTATCAAGCATAGTGGATGACCAATTCCTGATGTATAAAATCGTAAGTATTTCATTGAAGTTAAAAAAAAGAGCCGGAGAATGGATAGATGGAGATTTTTATGATGGATCTGTGCAACGCGGGAAAATTCTGGGGGATGAAAAAAAGATTTTTAGTTCCCTCAATTTAGAAGATATTTTGCTTCCAAAACGTCGTAGAGAATTTCGAATCTTGAATCGGTTTGATCTGGAGAACGATCATGTAGGATTTTCCAATGGAAAAGACATACAAAATGATGAAGAACTCATGGGAAGAGACCAACATCTTAGCGTAGATACAACACAAATAATTAAACGTTTTCTTTGGCCTAGTTATCGATTAGAGGATATTATTTGCATGAATAGATATTGGTTCAATACAAATGATGGGAGTCGATCCGCGATGTTGAGAATACGTATGTATCCCCTAACTGTCAATTGATAAATTTTTTGCTTCAATTCCGTTTTCGTAAAAAAAAAAGAATGGATTGATTCAATGGAGTTTCAGGATATGGCAAAAATTGAACCAATCTGTTCGTTCTGTTTCATCAATGTGAAAAGATTCTACATCTCGTATCATATTTTGCCATAGGTTAAAACCAGATGTTCGTCCAAGAAGATAGGAAGAATCCGACCATTTTTTCTTAAATGGTCGGACGGAACGAATCAGAATTATTATATGAACCATGAAAATGAAAGAATGGATCTAATTCTTTTTTCTGACTCGAAAAAAAATTAAGCCCTGGAAAAATTTGTGTTTTTTTTTTTATGATCAATAATTTGTCCATTAGTTCATCTCTGATTCCCGATAAACAGAGAGGATCTGTTGAATCTCAGGTATTTTATTTAACCAATCGGGTCCTAAGACTTACCCAGCATCTGCAATTGCACGGAAGAGACTATTCATCCCAAAGGGGTTTGTGGAAAATTTTGAGCAAACGTAAGCAACTTCTGGTTTATCTATCCAAGAGGGATAAACTTCGTTACGATGATTTAATTGGTCAATTGGGTATCCGTGGGCTAAAAACCCGTTAATTTCGAAGTTTTCAATTCCAATCCAATTTTTAGAGATCCAGGATCCAGTCGTTCTTTTTTATTTTTATTTTTCTCATTTAGAAAACGAATCGAAGAGGGGTTACACATGATCATGCTTGCTGAAAGACCCCCTGATGGTAAGTATGGGTCCTCATTATCCATCGATACACGTTGTTCTTCGACTTATTGCTAGATGGTAAAGATTTTATTGGCTGTGAACCTCTATCAGATTATTTACATAGGGGGGGTAGGAAGCAAATTGTTTAGAACCGAACAATATCTCCCCTATGTAACGCAATGGGATTATTGCGCTACTATGTTCGCAGAGGCAATAAAGGTAAATGCGCCGAAAAGATCGATCGGGAAATATGTATCCCAAAGGGCTAGCTATAGCAGAGTGATTATGCTAAAGTTGGGTCGTATAGTTTTTTTTTTATAGCCTGGTTTTTTTCATGGCGAATATCGATGCTCAAACTTTTTATTCTTATATTTAAAACTCCATTCTCTTCTATTTTTGGAGATAGGGACATGATATATGATCTATTTCTGCTACAGGTATGCGAATGATGCATAATCATTATATCACATGAATCGTTTACCTATGACTATTAAATCTCCCTATAAAAAACGGATCTCCCATCCTCGATTTCGTGGATGAATACACTTCGGATTCTTTCAAAGTATTGCTTGTGGAGTATGCGTTTATGCCTGATTAATCCACCCGTTGTTGATTGGAAAAACGAACGATTGGTAATTTATAGTATTTATTCTGGAATTTGCATCTTTCGTGGAAATTGTGTTGAGTATTGTTCATCAAATTTTCTTTTTATGATTGAAAGAATATGAACTCCCGACCTATGTATGATCGTCATGAATGAAATTATGATTATATTGCTCCGGGACGTTTACCAATATCGGTGATCGAAGATTCGAGAATTAAAACAATTCAAAGTTTAACTTGTCTGTCCGAAGGAACTATGGACGAACATTCTGACCGATTAAAGAATTTCTACCAATTCTTCAGATTCAGTTTGGATTCGATCAGAGAGGACTGATGGGTCGAGACCATACCTTTTTTCCGGATGGATCATAAATAAGGATCAGGATATTTATAATTTGATTAAGAATGTCACATGTATTATTGATCAGAGTCTATTATCAACCAACGGAATTATAGACCAGTTCATGTAATTCCCAGATCCATTGAAATACAAATATTTCAATCCGATTAGGTATGTGGATAAGGTCACTTTTTTTTTTAGTTGAATGCGATCATGAGTCAGAATATTGGAAATTCTCGCGCACATAATGAATCCACCTGGATATCTTTTTCGTCTAATAAGTATGATGAGAAGTATAATTCTATTCCTGATCTTATAATAGAAGATCATTAGATAATGGAAAATAAAAAACTAAATATAACTTTTGTATCTGAGAAGATAAAGGTATAAGGGGTTGATCTATTATGCTCGAGCATACACTTATTCGAGTTCGAGGTGCTTTCTTCATTATCTATTGGTATTACGAGTCGAAACATGGTTAGAGCACTTATGTGTCGCCAATACTGCATACGGTCGATTCAAATTCAGTAGCATATTCGGATTATCTTAAAATATAGCCGGCCAGGGGCATCTTATCGATCTTTGTTATAGCTATTGTAGACGCTGAAACAGCTATTTTATCAGCTACTGACATCGTATCATATAATCAATTCGTATCGATCAATTTCATTTGTCGAAATGGTGATGAAGTATCGTATATCGGTATATCTATACCTTATAAAAAAATAAGGTATATCTCAGAAGATATATATATTCTATATGACCAGAATCTATCAAAATCTCTATAGTATTACGGTCGATCAAAAACATGATTGATCCATATAAAAATCATTAGGAAAATTACCTGTCATGATTGGACCATATTCGGGGTGATCTGGGGGGATCGAAATGATCCAAAAAATACAGATCGGTTCCAAATATAATGGAGATTACAATTATTGATTCGTTTTATATTCATAATATCCCGTTATTAGCCATCTTTATTGGGCATATATTAGAAGATTTGGCTATATATGATCTTATCAAATTAAAACTTTTTACTAACTAATGGAGATCCAATGGCACATTCGGTCAAAATTTATGATACATGTATTGGTTGTACCCAATGCGTACGAGCTTGTCCCACAGATGTATTGGAAATGATACCTTGGGAAGGATGTAAAGCTAAGCAAATTGCTTCTGCTCCAAGAACAGAAGACTGCGCAGGTTGTAAGCGGTGTGAATCCGCTTGTCCAACAGATTTCTTGAGTGTACGTGTTTATTTATGGCATGAGACAACGCGCAGTATGGGTCTAGCTTACTGATCAATTCAATATGCACAATAAAAAAGGTTAAATTCATTTCATATTAATATTTTTTTTTATCCACTGATTGATAAAAACCCATACTTGATCCAAGATCTCAAGTATGGGTTTTTATCAATCAGTGGAGATGCAAAGTATCTTCTATAATGAGCGAATTACCTTGGCTCGCTCAACTATAATTGTTGGTTCGCCTATATCTGGGGTTCCTTAGTCCCATTATTTCCCACCCATAGAAGGAGGGAATGATCTGATTCGATGGTATACTCTAGGTATTTGTTTACTCTAACTCCTTTTCATTATATATACATTCCGTCCATTACCATTTCCAATTTGATAAATTATTGATCCAATTGAAAGAATAAAGAGTATAACTGGACTTATTGATTTTCATTGGAGAATGGGAATTGACGGATTTTCCATCGGACCTATTTGACAGGATTTGTTACCACTTTGGCCATTTCAGTTGCTTGGCCAATTACTAAAAATCCTCGATTGTTGCATTTACTGATGTTAGCAATATACAGTAGCCAATTATCCTCGGTATATTATACCTTTATTTCCTATGCGGGAACTGGAATAAATTTTTGTTCACCCACTTCTATCCGTACGGAGGGAGGGGGGGGGGGAAAGACGTTTCTATTTGGCCACAATACACTGCGAGTAATTCTATCTTTCCGCTAATCGGAGCTTTAAGTATAGGTCTCTAGAGATCTGATAGACCAACATTAGGTTCAGGAATATTGGATAATAAATAGTATTCTATTTAGGGTTCTTCATCGCTTATACAATGAAATCGCCAATTTTTTCACATACCCGGTTACCCTACATGGGTAAGCGCATTATTATAGTACATGTATGCTTCAGTAGCCGGAGTTCCATTGAAAAAAGGGAATGGGTTAATTCAAACATGGAATTGCTACCTCATACTCATTTTATATTTCTTTTCGCTGTGGTTGGTAATGATAGGAATGGTTCAAATCGTCTTTCTTTTATTTGAATCTAATATAGTTCAAGTTATTTCAAGTAGTGATTCCATCATTCTATAATCACTACTTGAAATAACTTGTACCAGTTATTGATGTCACTTATCAATCACATAAAAGAACTGGATCGAATCTATCCTTCCTTTTCCTTCCAGGAATTCGGTCCATTTATGGTTCCAACCATCCATAGCTGTGTAACCCTATTCCTAATAGATTGACCCCCAAATAACGGATCCAAACTATAAAAAATCCTAAAGAAGCCACAATTGCCGGTTCCTCACCCTGCCAACCCTTATTCATTCTAGTATGCAGATAGATTGCGAATATGGTCCAAGTAATTAATGCCCAAGTCTCTTTTGGATCCCAGCTCCAATAAGATCCCCATGCTTCATTGGCCCATATTGCTCCAGAAAGAGTACCTATGGTTGAAAGAGAAAAACCGAGACCAATCGCACGATAACTCCAATGATCTAATTGTTTAATCAATTGACATTTACGATAATTCGTTGATGAAAAATAAACAGTGTATTGCAAATCACTTTTTTGCTTTTCATGTGAATAAAAATTTTCATTGGGAAGAATGGCTCGGGAAAATAAATTGTCCATCGCACCAAAAATAACCTGTCTATTTACTCCGGACATAATCACTAGAAGAGCTATGGATGCTAGGGATCCACATAAAAGGGTTGCATAGCTGAACAATATCATACTTACATGCATCATTGACCAATGAGATTGTAGCGCGGGTACTAACATTCCGGATCGTTGCATTTCCTCCGGAAGACCTAAAGTAGCAAACCCATGAGTTAACATAGCACTTGGCGCGGTGATTGCACCTAACCACCGATCATCTGGATTCCGTACTTCTAGAAGTATATGGAACACGGATGAACTCCAGGAAAGGAACATGAATGATTCATACAAATTACTCAACGGTAAATGTCCTGAATAAAGCCAACGATTAATTAATAATCCCGTTGTACAAAGAAAAGTAACTATCATGCCCTTTCCTCCCGAACTACTTAGTCCTTCAATTCGATAAACTAAGGTTCCCCAATAAATGAGAGTGACAACCAAAATGAGAGAAAAAGAGATGTGAGCCAATATATGTTCTAAAGTTATGAATATCATAATAAACTCATTTATTCGTTTTATTCCCGAATGAGATCTATGATGGAAAGATAGGATTGATCCATCACAATGAAAATAGATTGAACATATATTGTTACATAGGAAGAAGTGATTGATGAGATCTTCCTGGAAAAATACCGCCACTCGGATTTGAACCGAGATGCTCTCGCACTGCTTCCTAAGAGCAGCGTGTCTACCAATTTCACCATGGCGGCTTCGTAGGGACCATACTAGCTTATTTACACCAGATCGTCAATGTTATGGAACGTATCTAGCAGAGGGAGTGATCTGTGAATATAATATAAGTCCAAATAAGATCTAAGTTCGGGCATTAACATTTGAATCAATTTTATGTTGGTTGATAGTTATAACGGAGCATGGCGCAGCTTGGTAGCGCGCCATCTTGGGGTGATGGAGGTCGTGGGTTCAGATCCCGCTGTTCCGAAAGATAATTGGAAATAGTCACATGCGTTATCGTACAAAGAATATATGTAAATTTTCGCTTATTTCGCTTACGATGGGAAGAATCGGAACAGCTAGATTCCAAACAATAAATGGTTATACCATCACTTTATAATTTTTTTGATTGGATGGTTTGATTATATACATATCTAGAACGAAACTATGTTTCTGATCCATGATCTCCCATATGATTATTATTTAATCTTTCCAATTTTAGGGGAGACATCCAAATATATTTATAGCTCCCAATAATATTACATACAGGCTAATATTACCATATATAAGCTGTTAATGAATGAATTGATCCTATTTTGAGCTACTAAGATGTAGAAGGGGGTTTCATCAATAGGATCAAATTGCACTAGATTAGTCAGCTCTTTTTATGTATCTCTGTCACAATGGTTTGGGCATTACGCATTATAAATGGTAGAGATACGAAGAAAGATGATTACTTTTAGTTCTCCTAAAGGATTGAGAACTTCTTTTTATCCAACCATAAAGGAGGGAAAAAATGGGACCCAATAGGGGGATGAATCATTGGGAGGAGCAGAAACAGAAGAAGAATGAATCAAGATATCTGAAACTATAGTAATTATTCGCCATAAAGCAATAACGCGCATCTATTACGAAATGCACGAGCAATTCCATAATGAAATAATATCATCCCCATGCGTGATTCCATAGGTTCTCTTTATTTATAAATAATAATAAATTAATCCTAGTTTTGGATCGGAATGGATGGATTGGGATGTTGATAGGATTATGCTACATTTTCGGTAGCATAATGGTAATGCTGAAGTTCATTCGGGATCCTTAAAAAAAAAGGATTAACTCTAATCCCTTTCTAGTGGGAAGGCAGAATGGATAGAAGAATGGTTTATAAATTCATCATTTATCCAGATTGGCTGAAGGAAAGTACTGTAGTGGAACTAATTAATGACCGTGTCCTTTTCGTACGACCACCCTTGGGAGTACCCGAATAAAATGATTTTGCATCACTGTTCTCCAGGGTCCTGGAGGGTGGTGTCGTATATTGGCTCGTGTTGTGCTACGGGTCATCCAAATCAATTGCTGTCAATTTTGATTCGGATGATCCAGAGGAATCATCATTGACTATGCAATAAAAACTTTTCGAATGACCGGTGGAGATAGATTTAGCTAAAGAAAAAGCTTTTATTGCGGCCCGATATGCTTTTCCCTTCCGAACATTTTTACGAATTTTTTTTTTTGATCTAGAAGTACGCTTTTTTGGAACTGCCATAATTAACAATGGGGTTAATTCATATATTGTGATGTGAAAGACATCTTATGTATTTCATTTATTCATTTCTCTCGTAGATAGATAACTCTGCATATTCTTTATCTAAATATGCTGCAAATTGAATCAATCCATCCATTCTCTCGACAAAAACATTAAAATAATAATGGAATCTACCAATTTAAATTGAAAGGTCAATTTTCATGATATATTTTCATATATTTTATATGATATATTCATATAACGATCGATCTTCAAATTGATATCTTTCTCATCATTTTCCGAATGAGTTTCGCTCGGTCCTTGATTCTTCGAGATAATCTCATCCTTCTTGTTCGTGTTCTTGCCATATCCTGAATTTAAACTAATGGGATCAAAATCCCGATTGTAATATCTTTTCAATTGGAAAGATAGTAAAAGATGCGGAAATCTCAACCAATTTTGAGTGAAAGGCTTTAAATATTCTTCCGGTGTTTCATTTCCAAGTTCCATAAAGTTATGGATAGGAAAGAGTTTAATCAAATAGAAATTTTTTCTATCAATCATACTACTTTGATGATTGAAGCGATATATGAGGATCGATAATGTAAGTACTACTATACCTTTGACCAAAAAATATGGATTGCTTACATTAGGTTTAGGGATAATCAGGCTCGAACTGATGACTTCCACCATGTCAAGGTGACACTCTACCGCTGAGTTATATCCCTTCCCTACTCTCATCTGGAAGGAGAACTGACTTATGAATAATAACTTACCAAAGGGTCGAGAGACTCAACACAACTATCCCACTATTTTATCTCGAACAACTTGAAGCCAGACCTTCCTTCTTTTCACACTACTACGAAAAAAAATTGGAGCCTATTCTGAGTGAATCCTGTCGAAAGTAGTATTTCCTACTGATTCGAATCATAACATATGGTCCCGTAAAATCAGTAATATTTTACCTATCTTGATAAAGCAAGTTTTACATGAACTTGAATCAGCATGTTTGATCCGATCTAGCACTAGTGCGTACGGAAAGAACTCAATATTGTTTGGAAGAACAAGGAGAACAAGATCGAGTCAAGATTATACAGAGATGATACGGATCAAATTGTTCTTCTTGCACCAAGGAGAAGACCCTATGCAACCGTTAACTACTTTATAGAAATAAAGTGAAATCCTACCGGAACAGAATTTGTAACTAGCACTGCTATCCTCTCGTCTAGCGAGCAAATATTTACCCCCGTGGATGGAAATACTTCTTGATCTGGATCGATGTAAGAGTACAACTACATTTCCAAAATCCATGTTGTCTATTCGGAACAGGTTGACCCCTTCGCTCTCTCGTGGTACAATCCTCTTCCCGCTGAGCCCTCACTTTTCCACCGGTCCACAGAAACAAGATATAGGACTGATGCCGTTCATCAGTTCATCATATCAGATCAAAAATCACTTTCTTTTCCGTATACTCTCCCTTGTATCGGTTGCTATTCGTGTGGACTTACGCAGTCGATCAGATCATATCTCAGATAGATATGGATATATATCTCCCTCAACATAGGTCATCGAAATGATCTTGGACAACCCCAACAAAAGCACGAAAGCCAGGATCTTTCATTAAATTGATTCCTGTTCAAATTCGAACAGTGTATAACCACATGGATAAGCTCACATTAACCCGTCAATTTCGAATCCAATTTGTGATTTGGAGGAATGATATATCGAGATATCAAGAAGGAATTAGCATGTAATAATGTCGATTCATATCATACAAAAAGAGTATTTCTTCAGGCACTGTACTTATAGGATGGGAATAGAGAAGGAAGAGGGAATCCCGAAGATTTTGCATAATATTTTTGACCGAAAAGGACAAATAGGATTCATTAGTGTTTGGTTAGAATACGAAAATGTGTTTGACTTAATTGGTTCCAGTTACTCTTTGAGACATAATGTATAAAGGAAGGGAATATTAATATTATCGAACAACGAGAATAATCCAATTTATCTTACTTCGAAACAAAAAAAAAATTGAACGAGAAGCCGTATGAGGTGCAAATCTCATGTACGGTTTTGTAGAGTGACAGTGAAGAAAACTTATCTGTCAACTTTTCCACTATCACCCCCAAAAAACCAAACTCTGCCTTACGTAAAGTTGCCAGAGTACGATTAACCTCTGGATTTGAAATCACTGCTTATATACCTGGTATTGACCATAATTTACAAGAACATTCTGTAGTATTAGTAAGAGGAGGAAGGGTTAAAGATTTACCCGGTGTGAGATATCACATTGTTCGAGGAACCCTAGATGCTGCCGAAGTAAAAGATCGTCAACAAGGGCGTTCTAGTGCGTTGTATATTCTTACTTATCTAATACTTGTATCATTTCATGATGATGCCATGTGAATTGCTAGGAACATGTTAAGTATATAGCTAACCTAATAACGAACGTTTTGTAAGGGGACTATAGCAGGCTACCGCGAAAAAAAAAAAACACGATCTTATTTTTCATTGGAACTATTATATGTCCAAGGTTTAATATCGAAATCATTTTCGAAGTTTTCCCTGATTGTTTCAACAGAAAATTCGAAAATACCTTGACCTTATTAGAACGGGTTCAAGTCAAATAGCAATGATTTGAAACACTTTTTTATACACTATTTTGTAAACCTAAGGACTTGATCGTATAGATATGTAAAATACAGGATTTCCAATCATAGCAAAAGAAAGAAAGGGAACGGATACTCAATTGAGAGTGAGTAAACAGAATTATATGCATAAATAATATATCTCATCTATGCAGATATAATAATGTGGAAAGCCGTATTCGACGAAAGTCGTATGTACGGTTTGGAGGGAGATCTTTCATACCTTTAGAGATCCACCCTACAATATGGAGTAAAAAAGCAAAAATAAATGATTTTCAGCCTTTATGAAATAGATTCTTGAACCTTTTTCACACTCATGTCACGGCGAAGTACTGCAGAAAAAAAAACTGCAAAATCCGATCCTATTTATCATAATCGATTAGTTAACATGGTGGTTAACCGTATTCTTAAAAACGGAAAAAAATCATTGGCTTATCGAATTCTTTATCGAGCCATCAAAAAGATTCAACAAAAGACGGATAAAAATCCACTATCTGTTCTACGCCAAGCAATACGTAGAGTAACTCCCAATGTAACAGTAAAAGCAAGACGTGTGGGTGGATCGACTTATCGAGTTCCCACTGAGATAAGATCAACCCAAGGAAAAGTACTTGCCATTCGTTGGTTATTAGGGGCATCTCGAAAACGTCCGGGTCGAAATATGAATTTCAAATTGAGTCACGAATTAATGGATGCTGCTAGAGGGAATGGCAATGCTATACGCAAAAAGGAAGAGACTCATAGAATGGCAGAAGCCAATAGAGCTTTTGCACATTTTCGTTAACTCATAAACAGGATCGAGATCTACCTATCTATATAGTGGATTTATATATTCTGATAAATTAGAAATTGATTCCCGTTCAGATCGGACAATATGTTTATCGGAACAAAAGAGAAAAAATAAAAAGAAAAAAGCATAAATCATAGATAGATCTAAGTCCTCTTGGGAAGGCTTCCTTTAGGAAAAAGGAGATAGATTATGGAGGAATATTCGATCCTATTCATGAGATTATGTAAATCTCCTAAACTTGGAAGTTAGAAACTTTTTCTACTCTTTCGGAGATTGAAATAAATTACTAATTCATGATCTGACATGTACAAAGTGAAAACTTCATTTTCAATTATACCCTGAGATCGTTTGAAAGAGTTTCATTTGCTTTTCTTCCATTCTGGTTTATGGTCTTTCTGGCTATATGGTCTATCCAGGGGAAAGATTTAGCTTCAAGAAATAGTAAATGATCTCATAGATACACAAATGTATAACGGAATTTGGATTGTGCTTATATCCATAACTGTAGGAATTGGGTCCGAACTTTACTTTTTCTAGTCTCTTTTCATCAATGGACCCCTTATGAAGGGAAGAAGTGCGATTAATTTTACAAATTATTACCTCTCTAATAAAATAGATTGAATAGATATCTATCTTTTTTATCAATGTTTCTATGGACATGTGGAAAAGAGAAAGAAAAGGACTGTTACCCCTACCTCCACTCGGACCAAGACATCACTTTTACCGAAAAAAGTTAAAGTTTTTGAAAATATTTTTTATTTTGTACCATATTCAATTCTTTAGGTTTCTATTGAATTGAAATTTAAAAAGAAAGGATGTTCATTCAGTCGTCTTGTTTTATAGGAAATCTCCTCCAGATAAAAAAAATTTTATGATGAACCTATATGACCAATCGTATATCAATACTCGAATACGCTATCTCTAACATATGTTCATTCATAGATCAGGATATTTTTCATATATATATATATGAATGGAATAGAATTTCCTTTTGGGATGCCTTGATGGTGAAATGGTAGACACGCGAGACTCAAAATCTCGTGCTTAAGAGCGTGGAGGTTCGAGTCCTCTTCAAGGCATAATATTGCTCATGCTTATTGAATGAGCAATATTATGGCAAATCTCGTAGAGTATCTCAATAGATTGAGATAGATTCTCTGTTGATACGAGGTATTCCGACGATCGATTAACTACAAGTTAACGCTGTTGGAATAGGACAGTGGATCACAGGTAGGATCAGATCTTCTCTACCTAATGAGGAGTCCATTCCGAATACACCCTCGTATTATGAGGTATATTTCATTAAGGACACAGATTGAGAAGATCGATACATAGATTGACCAGATACCACCTCTATCAAGATCTTGCAATATACGGGAGTTACGACCGAACCTCACCAACTATATCCATGTCGGATCCTGTGACTCTATCCTTATCCTTTCCTCTCTTCAAATAGTGTGGAAAAAAAAGAATGCTAGAACCCAAATCGAGGAAATAAGGAGTAAGCATAGTCTAGTTAACTTAATGAGATATTATTAGACTATGCTTACTCTTACATGGTCGAGATCTCGGAGTGAGGAACCTCAAATTAAAGATCTATCAAGTCTTTATAGGATCTTAAATTGGAGCATATGTAGAACCTCTCATTGATTCCCACGACCCTACTGCCCGGTCAATTTTCTTTTACTTCATTCCATATTCTCCCAGCTGATATCAAATCTTAATCCTGTTGTATGAATTGAGTGTTCAATTTCATTGGGAAAAAGCCATTTATTCTCCAACAATTTCTTTGTAATTTGATCCAATAACATTCTGTTAGATAGGAACAGATTTGATAAATATTGATAACTCTCGAATAGAGTATTATAAAGAAAAGATTCATTAGATAATAACCTATTGGTTCCGAGCCATCTTTGGCGATGAATTAACGATTGGAAGCGGTCAATCCTTTCTCTCGAATTTTCGGTCAACCAACGGTTATATGAATATATAGGAAAATATGGCTGCATACGTTCCAATTGGATACCAATCGCTTGAATGCGTTTGAAATGCTCGATATGTCTATGTCTAAGAGACAATGGTTTCCACCAATTCATGACCAAAACCGAATTGATCGTGGATTTTGAATCATATCTACGAAAAAAACTTTGGATACTTTTTTTAGGGAAAAAATCAGGTTGTGCTATTAATCTTCTTGCACCATAAGTAATATAAAGCCTTTTCAGCAGTTCTTCATTTGCGAAAAATTCTCGGCGTGAAAAAACAGGGCGCTGCTCTTGAAATAGGAAGGAATCCCAAAGAAATCGTCTTCCTATAAAGAACAGTGGTTTCTTAGAGTATTTATATTGCTTCGGATATTGTATAGGAAATAGAGATCTGTCCATCCGCCGTTTTCTTAACGATCCGAACTGATACGAAGATCCCAATGAATTGGGTGTTTTTATATGATCGAATCTATTACTGCGAAGAAAACTAAGACGCCAGATCCTAGGAGTCCAAACTACATTCTTTATTAATTCTTCATCCATATCCCTTTGTTTTGCGCCGGGAGTAAACTTCAATTCATATTCTTTCATAAATCGTATCAGATCTAGATGATCTCTCATTTTGAGTTGAGGAGCAAATGTGATCTGATCCTTATCGGACTTACCCCGACATATTCCTAACCTAGAAAATGGAAACTCCACCAGAATACTTTCTAAAAGACTAGAAGCTATATCAAGATCATGCTCAGCTAATTTATCGAAAGGAATCCAATTCTCTCTATTTCGTTCTGATATAGACCAAGAATCTCGAGCCGCTGATCCGGCCAAGCAACCCAAAATATGGGGAAGTATGGTCAATTCCTTCATAGTTGTTTCGGCAATCGAAGGTTCTAAATACCATTCGGACAAATAACAAAACCTTTTCTTCCATAATTCCTTTTTTGTAGATAGAGGATTCATGGGAGAATTTCTTCTAAGCGTATTTTGTATAAAAGCCTTTCCTACTTTGTAGATAATTATTTCGTCATTTTGACTGGATCCAACCTGATTATCCATAGATTGTAAATGAAAAATTTGCTTATAAATAGCGGATCGAATTGTATTAGTGTCTATAACTGAAACTGATTTATTTCGGGTAATACTAAGTATTAAGGCTTCATCGGCCAGTGCTGCTAGATCTCGTACAGCATAATCTATGGTTATAGATCCAAATTCATCGGGAAATTTTCCCGAGTATAATCCTTTGCTACATAAAAGAATAGGAAATTCCCTTTGTCGTTGTGGGATAACAAGCATTCGAATATTGATCGATCTATCTAATCGATTTGGAGCTATTAGAGCTGGATCCACTCTTTGGGGGATATGAGTCGAAGCAATAACAAGAATATGTCTCATAGAATCTTTTTCACCATCTCTAAATCTAAAGAGATTGTCCATTAATACACTAAGGAACAAGTCAGTGAAGCCAAAACCAAATAAATAGTTAGTTGCGTCATTTAAATTCAGTTCATGAATGTTTGGAATCCATATTATGCAAGGAGACATGCTTTTCGCCAATTCTAAGGTAATATGGAAATCTTCCATTTTGTCTTTCACAAAAGGATCAAACTCAGTAGGAATACGTTCAAGAGGGTAATCTAAATACTCACCATACCAGAGCTTCTTCAGAGATATTCTTATTAAAGGAACATATGAGTCTGCTGCTAGACTTTTGACCAAATAGGATCGGCCAGTTCCCATAGGACCTATCAGTAAAATCCCTTTGGAAAGTAATGATCCTGAGTGGAGTGAGAAAGGTTTTCCATGAAATGTGGGGTTGGTTTGACACAATATTTGTGAAGAGGTAATCTTCTGACAAAAAGCAAGGAATACCCATCTTTCTGCTAAACAAAATGGATTGAACCCGTAATTAATTAGACCTTTTTGATAAGTGTAGGCCAAATATCGTAAGTGAATAAGCCCTGGCTGTCTAATGATTTGATCTCCAAATTCATTCTTGAATAAATTATGACTGTAAGTAAAAATTGATTCAAATTTAAAAAGGGCTTTTTCCGTCATTAGAAACTGAACTAGTAAGTTCATCTCTTTTTCGGAGATATCCATACTAGAGCACAATCCGTTCAACTCTCTTATTATAGTTATAAGCAATTTTGTATTTCTATTCTTCGTCTTCCTCTTCGTCTTCGTCTTCCTCTTCATATTAATAGAAAAAAAACTATTAGAAAAAAAACTATTAATAATCTGTGGAAGAGAACTGGATCTGTCTATTGTATAATAGAGAAAGCTATTAGGCACGGGAGGATTAATCATTTTTTGCAACTCTATCACGTATGATGGATGCTTTAAATACTTGATGAGTTCAAAGTATCTCTTTATATTGATAAAGGCGAAAGAAATAACTTTAAAATATTGAAGAATAGAATACCCAAGAACGAAAAAAGGGATAAGAATCCCATATTTATACCCCCGAGCATTTAGTAATCTCATATGTGCCCATATGAATGGAACTGATGACTTCTCTCGATCACTAGTTTCCTCTATTAAAAAATCCTTGCAGTAAGGGAAAAAATCCTTGAAATTATTACTTGGAAAAAAAAACTTATTAATAAGATTCGTTCTCAATTTACATTGTATAGGTTCCCATAATGGATGAGAGAGTTCCCACAATATATTCCGTTTAAGCAAAATATTATGCTTAATATTTTGCAAAATAGATACAAATGGATTACTGCCATGTAGTAATATCTCCGAAAGAGTATCTAAAAGCATATTTTCAATATATTTACACCATGCAGAGGTAAAAAACCAGGGCATATATGTTTTGAACAAATCCCATTTTGAAAAAATACTATCTATTTGAGAGATCCTATAAATATTCTGTTCCTCTTTAGATGAATTAGAAAGGGTACTCCTTCCATCTATGTCTTCGTTTACTATTTTGTTTTTTACACATTCGGTTACAAACCGATCTTGAATACGAGGAAAAATTTCCTCGTTCTTATTGGAAAACATTTCGGATAGTAAATCATCTTGATAAGATCGAGTTTGAATAAGACCCACGTTTGAACTGAAACCCCTTTTAAAGCATTGATCAAAGTTGTTTTCTTCTGAATCGGATCTTTTAAAAAAAGGTTGGCAAAAATTTTTTTCAAAATTGACTATTTGTTCTTTTGTTAAAGGCGTTGTAGAAATCTCTTCGATCGAAGAAAGATATCTCTTTTCACGAACGAATGGATTCAATCGAGTTAGTAAATTGAAGGATCTGTACAAATCATAGATTAATACAAACGTTTGGTCACCACTTCGTTTTCGTTTTAAATATTTAGGTAATAATATGTTAGATACTTGTGATTTGATGAATGAAATAGTCTCTTTTTCTGAGTGAACGGGTCCTATTTCACCAATGGGCAAGGAAGATAGATTGTTGTGGATGATCAAAAGATTGAATAATTGTCCATATGTAAAATTATTCCTTTTTATATAAAATCTTTTCATATCAGAAGGTAATCTATTCCTATAATTTGGCCGAGTATGATGCAAATAATCAAAAAATTGGAGCGTATTTGCTCCGTGAAAAGAAGCTATCAATGAGCTCTGATCAGATAGTTTCACAGGATTCAACCAATTGTCTCGATCGTTGGATATCGTCGAAAAATAAGTGTTATCGAATGATTCCATGCGATTATTTTCATTATCGCAAAAGTCAATAATCAATGGATTAATTGGTATCTTATTCGTAACAAATGGTGCAATTGTTCCTTCATCAATCAATAATTTCGATCTTTGTGAAAGATTATGGTCATACAAAAGAAAGGTTTTAAATTTTTTTAAACGAACGATTAGAGTACCAATTGGATCTAACAACTGATTTAATAGTCTAGAATTCATACTTTGGAGCCCATGAAATGCAAAATCAAAAAACGAAATTAAAATATCGAACTTAGAATTTAAGTTCGAAATGATATCGAACTTCGAGTTTAAGATCTTTACAGTACTTTCAGAAAGGGATAAAAACACAGACCAACCAATTGAATCTCGATTAGTATTAGTACATAATTCAATTGGATCGAACACTATTTGAAAATAGTTTTTTTTAGAAAAAACCTGTTTCAAATATTTCATAAAGTATTCGGTCTGATTGGACCATTTGTACACATTCAAATTCCGATTGATATGTTTATCAATTCGAATAATAGAATGGTTGAACCATTCTCTCTTAATTTTTTTCCAACTTGATGAATGCCGGTCAATTGTATCTTTCGTTACATTATTTAAATTTTCATTTTCTATAAAATTTGTTCTAATTTGATCCTTTAAATTGCGACTGAGCCTATTTATAAAATAGAATCTATTTAATAAATTTTTCGAATACCTGTTGTCAATGTTATACTTAATTGATTCATACCAACCCAAAGCTTCAGTTCTATAATTGTTAAAGGGAGTTCCTATCTCCAAGCAATTTTTGGAATCGATTTGGCTCAATTGTTTGTCGATTATTTGATCTAAATAATCATCCGCTTTATCAATAATATTGAGTAGGACCCATAAAGATTGATTCTTCCATTTTTCTCTGTGATTGAAGATCCGATCCGATCTCAACGATCCATTCTTGTTGAGTTCATATAATGGATTCATTTTATAATAAATAAAAAATGAAATTTTATCATGAACCTGACTAGGCTTAGTTATTGATAGAGTGAATTGATCTGTCATTTCCAGAAAATTTTTGTGCAATATGTATTTTCCTTTGCTTTGATCACAGAATGCAGAAAATAGATTCCAAGGCAGAGTAAAACTCCGCATAGCACAATTCAAGGAAGGATTTTCAATTTCAAAATATGTTTTGATCTTCCATAGATCAACTATCCTATTCATTAATGAATAGGATTTTGAATCCCTTAAATCTTGGGAAAAAACATTTTTTTTTATTTTAAATAACCTTTTGGATAAGTTGAAATCTTCAATGGGCTTTTTAGTAGCACTAGGACCACCCATACACGGTTCATCTATTGGCAATATGTAAAAAAAAGAATAGCGAATTGATTTTGTAAAATTTTCAATGAATCTTTTCCTCTCCAAAGGAAAGGAATTCTCTTCTGTATATCTTTGATCTTCTGTAAATAATTCTTTCGCCCAAGAGATTGGATAATCTTTTGATAAACACTTTGAGGACAAATCCGATTCTATTTTTGTTTGTTCTCTTTCAATAAAAGAAAGATCCCAAAGAATTGATCTTTTTCTTCGTTGCTCAATCTCCGTTTTATTCCTTGTGAATGGATCTTCACAAAGATATTTTTCAGGTTTCCAATACTCATTTTCGGTTGAATTAAGAGTTGAATCGATCTTCAAATTGATATCTTTCTCATCATTTTCTGAATGAGTTTCGCTCGGTCCTTGATTCTTCGAGATAATCTCATCCTTCTTGTTCGTGTTCTTGCCATATCCTGAATTTAAACTAATGGGATCAAAATCCCGATTGTAATATCTTTTCAATTGGAAAGATAGTAAAAGATGCGGAAATCTCAACCAATTTTGAGTGAAAGGCTTTAAATATTCTTCCGGTGTTTCATTTCCAAGTTCCATAAAGTTATGGATAGGAAAGAGTTTAATCAAATAGAAATTTTTTCTATCAATCATACTACTTTGATGATTGAAGCGATATATGAGGATCGATAATGTAAGTACTACTATACCTTTGACCAAAAAATATGGATTGCTTTTCCGTAGATCGCGTAAAAGCAACGTACTGAGAATTCTAGGATCAAAAAGCTTTATAAGGCGCTCCCGACGTGAAAGGATTTGAATTAACAATCTAATCAAATTGGATTTGGTCCATGGATTGCATAGAAATTGATAACTTTGTATCTCTTCCAATTTGATTATCCAGGGTCTTCTTCTTTTTTTCATTTATTTGAAACCCCCCCCTTACCTCTCCCTTTTGTTTTATCCCAATAAATAGAATATTTATAGCATATATTGATTTCATATAATTGTAAATCTCGTGTCAACCAACCGATACCATTATGTCCCATGGATATAATTTATTTCACTTAAATAGGTAGGAAGGAAAATGACAACGAATCGGATCCAGTCCGATTTTTTTTATCTTCTTTTATGGGCGAACGACGGGAATTGAACCCGCGCGTGGTGGATTCACAATCCACTGCCTTGGTCCACTTGGCTACGTCCGCCCCGGAAAAACCAATTTATCTATCTACAGTCATTTCTTCCAAGAATAAAAAATGAGCTAACGTTTGTTCTTATGTGGGTCGTCGGTGACCTCTGATAGGGGATCAAAGCAAGATTGATGACTAACTCTCAACTCTCGAACAAGTTGTATGGCTTATTATAAAATTAATTCAATGAAATGAAATGTTATTTGAATGTCTATTGAGAATATTTGACATGAATCAAGTATGAGAGAAAGAATGTAAATGGGTCCCAATCCCGAACTACCCAATTTTAGATCTGAGTCTATACTCATATTATAGAATGAATATATTGATGATCTTTATCCAGCATCCATGGCTGAATGGTTAAAGCGCCCAACTCATAATTGGCGAACTCGCGGGTTCAATTCCTGCTGGATGCAGGGGAACTGCACATATCCATTATTGATGGAATGGGAAGAAGTATGAAGAATAACACCAAACAATACAATTGAAGCATACCAAGCCTTTCAATAAAATGAATGAAAGGCTTGGTATGCTTCAATTAAGCAATACACGATAACAATCCATCAGAGTA